CTATACCCGCTACAATCATATTATTGTATACAAATGGGCCTTTTGTCAAGCTAGGATCATAAAAAATCATGAAAATGAGAGTGATAACGTTTTGCACAAGGGTTTTCAATTTGATGAGATTTGGAGAAGAGGGCTTATTTACAAGGCCTATCCTTTCGTGTGCGAGAAGAGTGTTGCTAGATACGACTTACCAAAAGCGCTCAACGCATAACAAAAAAATGCAGTGTCTAAAGTTTAATTTTCGTTATTCGAGAAAAGCAGTCAAGTAACTAAAAAAGGAAGAAAAATGAATAGGACAGGGTACTTTTGATCGACTAAGTTCGATAAAGTTATCGCGTAAGGATGGAAATAGTCCCTTTTCTTTTGGGTCTTGCTTGAAATATAGTCAAAAAAGCTAGTAAGTCTTTTTTGTTGGCAAATAAGAGAAATTTCGCTAGAATTTGATGGAATCAAAAAAGGCCCGGTTGGGTAATGACCGGGCCGGGCCGTGGAAAGAAAAGGGCCTTTCGAAGAAAATCAAAGCAAGGAAGTCCTCGTTCTTTATCTTTCGTTTTCTTTATATTAGATCTTTTGAATTTTGACTTTATCGAAACGGAATAGCTAAGAAAAGTTTTACATATCTTGAGAATCAAAATAAAGAAGGAGAAAGAAAGACGGTTTTGAATCCTTTTTTCATGTGGAATGTAACATATTAATAATTATAATTATCTTTTTCAATAGGGAGAGATGGCTGAGTGGACGAAAGCGGCGGATTGCTAATCCGTTGTACGAGTTATTCGTACCGAGGGTTCGAATCCCTCTCTTTCCGTTTTCGTCGATGACTTGATATTTTCTTTTCTTTCAAATTTCACAACCCCCTTTTCCTAGTTAAATGTGTGGAATAGATAAAAAATCTTAAGAAAATGAAAAAATCAAGATAGAAAAACGAAAAAACCTTTATTCTTCACGTCCAGGATTACGTCCTGGGTCATTAGATAGGAATCCAAAGATGAAGAGAGAAACAAAGAATATTACTACTGTGTAAACGAAAAGTTTGAGCGTAAGCATTACACAATCTCCAAGAGCCTTTTTGGAAAAAACGAGAAAAGATAATAGATCGTCCATTTTTCTACCCCATATTCTATTTTGACACCAAGAAATGAAGTGCTTTCTCGAACTCGAAAATAAGTCTATCAGGTCAAATAAGAGTCTTTGATTCCCCAAGATGACTTCATGCCCATAATGAGATATGGGCGTGGGACCCTAATTCTGTATAAAATCACATAGAAATTAAGGCCTTGCACTGGAAAAAGGGTCAGAATGGGGAAATGGGGCGAGCCGGATTTGATTTCTCGCGGCGATCAAAGAATTTCAACGTTTGCCTCAAAGATTGCTGCGGGAAAGACTTATTTGATCTTATCAATCGTTAGAAATTTTTCTCGAAGAAATCCTGCATTTTCTAGGATAGTCTAGGATAGTATTAAGTATCTTATCGAAAACTTACAGCAGCTTGCCAAACAAAGGCTAAAAGAAAAAAAAAGAGGGGTATGACTGGCATAATATCTATGATTGGATTTAAAAAAGCATAGGCCTCGGGCAATTTGGCAAAGAAAAGACTAGTTGGATAAAGGGCAGAATTAAAACAGATACAGATCAAACTTAAGAGATTAAGCATAGCAGACATTTTGTTCTTGACGATAATTGCAATTTGATTGAGTTCTTGAGATAAGGAAAACGGAAGAAAGTAAGGTAGACAAAAAAATCCTTCTTTTTCTTTGAACCGGCCCAATCAAAAATCCTCCAATTCTCAAAGGCGAATAGAAGAAATCATATTTTCATCTACTATTTTAATTACATTCTATCTAATGATCAATAAATTCAGTCGAATTCTATATCTTCACGGGTCAAATTCCTAGCACAAACCTATAATCTCTTAGCGTAAAATTGTCGCTAGAGATTTGGGCGGGCCTTGACAAAGATTTATTGTAATAATATAATATAAAGTATCTAAAAAAACTCAACGTGACACGGGTAGTTGCTTAAAATCTTTCTTTTGACTATAATTATAATAGGAATCATCAAATCAACGTGACACGGGTAGTTGCTTAAAATCTTTCTTTTGACTATAATTATAATAGGAATCATCAAATCAACGTGACACGGGTAGTTGCTTAAAATCTTTCTTTTGACTATAATTATAATAGGAATCATCAAATCAACGTGACACGGGTAGTTGCTTAAAATCTTTCTTTTGACTATAATTATAATAGGAATCATCAAATGAATCAAAAAATCGACGTGAAAGTGGGGCGTAGCCGAGTGGTAAGGCGACGGGTTTTGGTCCCGGTAATCGAAGGTTCGATCCCTTTCGTCCCACAGGCCTAATCATAATTATTTCAAAATCTTAAATAACAGGCCTGGGTTACGTTGTCGTTCCGCAATTTGTGTCTCGTTCCGATTTTTATCCTGAGTTACGTTGTCGTTCCGCAATTTGTGTCTCGTTCCGATTTTTATCCTGGGTTACGTCGTCGTTCCGCAATTTGTGTCTCATTCCGATTTTTATTGAGAGAGTGGAGATTTTTTATTGCGAGAGTGGAGATTTTTTCTTCATTTTTAATTCTGTCGAGTTTTATTAAAAATTTATTACAAACCCCTAAGGAGGAGAACTATGAATTCATCTGAGAACAAAGACGTGGGGCCTAAGTGCCCCTTTTACTACTGTAGTACCTATCTTTCGGCAAATTGTCCGAAAGATTATTATAAAAAAGATTATTATAAAGATGATTCTAGTTCGGACTCTAACTCTAAACTGAAAAAGAGTAAAAAAGGGGACGGGCTAAATGGGAAGAGGTTTCCCGAGTTGGAAAAGGAAAGTCTTTTTCCACAAACAGACGAAATTGGGCGAAAATTTCTTTCTGCTCGGAAAAAGCACGAACCGGCGCTCACGTGCCCCCACGGCAAAAAATGCCATGGGTACAAGCACTCGTATAATAAGGGTCATTGCGAGACTTGGAAGATTTTTTGGAAAGCCTTCCAATGGGGAAGTGAGTCAGGCGAAAGGTGGATCAATCAAAAGATCCCGCGCCTCTCAAAAAATCGTAAGGCGCTGGAGGCCTTCCAAGAGAACATAAAACCCCTCTTAAAGGAGGCCGCACAAAAACCAAAAACCGAGCTCAATGCTTGGAACCTTGGATTTTGGCACGCAGCGTTCCTGCGGTTGCAAAGGCTAAGTCCCGAGGATTGATAACATGATTCTCTAAACGAATCAATCCTATGGTTCATAGAAAAAATCTTCAAGTCAAAGATTTATTCGGAAAAACAGACATTATTATGTCTATGTACCGACTGAACCAATGACTAGGCATGATTCCATAATTGAATCAGTTCCATAAGGGGTTCCAAATTAGAGGAATGGTATGGTTAAACTTCGTTTAAAACGCTGTGGTAGAAAGCAACGTGCGACTTATCGAATCGTTGCAATTGATGTTCGCTCCCGAAGAGAAGGAAGAGATCTTCGGAAAGTGGGTTTTTATGATCCGATAAAGAATCAAACGTATTTAAACGTTCCTGCTATTCTATATTTTCTTGAAAGGGGTGCTCAGCCTACAGAAACTGTTCGGGACATTTTACAGCAGTCGGAGGTTTTTAACGAACTTTGCCCCAATCAAATAAAATTGAATTAATTTAAGGAAATAAGGGGGGTATATGCTACCCCTTTCTAGAACTTTTCTCTATTTTGTTTATTTATTGATTGACTAAATTCGAGATTTTTTTCGACTTCTTATTTTGTCTTCCCCTAGCTAAACTTTTTTGTATCTATGGAGTGCCAATCTAACTCAAGTCCTTATTTTTTGGAATATTTTTCAACCGAATTTCTTATCTTTTTTCATTATATCCTTTTCGTAACCTTTATATTGACAACAATGCATTGACGAAATATAATGCAGCGTGATAAAGGGATCTCTTTATAACGGGATCTCTTTATTTCCGTCTCATTGGTTTGGTTTTTGCCTTACTTTCTTTAGTCAAAATTAAGGGGTTCGTTGGATGCGCTTTGATAGACGCATTTTTGCTTGAAAACGTGGCGTGAAAACGTGAATAACAATGACATAAGGAAGGATCTATCATTATTTCTGGTTTTTCTGTTATCGGAAAATTTGTTGTATTTTCATATGAGTTATTACGTTTTCTGTTCTTAATCGATTCGGAAATGGGTTTTTATGCTTTGATTCACTCGTCGAATCATTTTTTCATTCTGATTATATCTACATACTTTTTTCTTCTATTCGGGTTGCTAACTCAACGGTAGAGTACTCGGCTTTTAAGTGCGACTCGGATCTTTTACACATTTAGATGAAGCGATGAATTCATCCATACCATCGGTAAAGTTTGGAAGACCACGACTGATCCTAAAAGGGAATGAATGGAAAAAATAGCATGTCGTAGCAACCAAGAGTTCTGAGAATTTTTTCTTCTTTCCCGATCGGGACAAAACTTTGTTTCACTTATTGGAAGGGAGTCAAATGGATTCAATTTCAAGTTGGGTCGAATGAATAAATGGATAGAGCTCTCTGGCTTCAATTAATTTAATGAAATTATAAGAAACGAAAAAGCAACGAGCTCCTATTCTTAATTTGAATGATTACCCGATCTAATTAGACGTTAAAAATATATTAGTGCCTGAATACGGGTAAGGGCTTATCCGAGAAGCGGATTCTTTATTTTTTCATGAATCCTAAATATTAGCATTCTCCATTCCAGAATGGAGCTGTGTGCGTATAAGAAAGAGTAGATTGATAACAAAATTTCCAAAATCAAAAGAGCGATTGGGTTGAAAAAATAAAGGATTTCTAAATATCTTGTTATCCTAGAACGAATATAAACGACTTCAAGAAAATGGAAAAAGAGAGGATCGAGAATCCGTTGATAAGTTTACCTGTATCCGAGGTATCGCTTCCTTAATCTTACTCGAAAAATACCTTGTTTTGACTGTATCGCACTCTGTATCATTTGATAACTCCCAAAATCCTCTACCTTTGGTTCAAATAGCATTCAAAATGGAGGAATTTCAAAGCTCTTTAGAGCTCGATAGATTTCAACAACACGACTTCTTATATCCACTTATCTTTCAAGAGTATATTTATGCACTTGCTCATGATCATGGTTTACCAAGATCCAGTTTGTTGAAAAATGCAGGTTATGACAATAAATTCAGCTTACTCATTGTGAAACGTTTAATTACTCGAATGTATGACCCAAATTTTTGGATTTTTTCTCTGAATGATTCTAAAAAAAATCCACTTTGGGGGCGCAATAAGAATTTTGATTTTCAAATGATATCCGAGGGATTTTCGGTCATTATGGAAATTCCATTTTCACTCCGATTCCTATCTTCCCTAGAAAAGCGCCAAAAGAAAGGGAAAGAGGTAGTCAAATCCGATAATTTACGATCAATTCATTCCATTTTTTCTTTTTTAGAGGACAAAATTTCACATTTAAATTATGTGTTCGATATCCTATTACCTTACCCAATCCATCTCGAAATCGTGGTGCAAGCTCTTCGCTACTGGCTAAAAGATGCTTCGTCTTTGCATTTATTAAGAGTCTTTCTCCACGAGTTTCATAATTGGAATAGTCTTCTTACTTCACAGAAAGTCAGTCCTTCTTTTTCAGAAAGCAATCAAAGATTCTTCTTCTTCGTATATAATTTTTATGTATATGAATACGAATCCGTCTTTGTCTTTCTTCGTAACCAATCTTTTCATTTACGATCAACATCTTTTAGAGCGCTTCTTGAACGAATCTATTTCTATGGAAAAATCGAGCATCTTATAGAAACCTTGGCCGGGGCTTTTGAAGCCAACCTATGGGTGTTCAAGGACTCTTTCATGCATTATGTTAGGTATCAAGGAAAAGCAATTCTCGCTTCAAAAGGTACGTCTCTTTTGATGCATAAATGGAAATATTACTTTGTCAATTTCTGGCAATCTTATTTTGACCTTTGGTCTCAACCACGAAGAATCCATATAACCCGATTAGCAAACCATTCCCTTGACTTTCTCGGTTATTTTTCAAGTGTGCGGCGAAAGACTTCAACGATACGTAATCAAATGTTAGAAACTTCATTTGTAATCGATCATGCTATTAAGAAGTTTGATACTAGTCTTCCAATGATTCCCCTGATTTCATCCTTGGCTAAAGCCAAATTTTGTAATATATTAGGGCATCCTATTAGTAAGGCCATTTGGATCGATTTATCAGATTCTGAGATTATTGACCGATTCGGGCGTATATCCAGAAATCTTTCTCATTATTATAGCGGGTCTTACAAAAAAAAAACTTTGTCACGAATAAAGTATATACTTCAACTTTCTTGTGCTAGAACTTTAGCTCGTAAACACAAGAGTACTGTACGGGCTTTTTTGAAAAGATTCGGATCGGAATTATTCGAAGAATTCTTTACGGCGGAAGAACAAGTTCTTTCCTTGACCTTTCCAAGAGCTTCTTTTATTTCGCGGAGGTTCCATCAAAAAAGGGTTTGGTATTTGGATATTATTTGTATCAATGATTTGGCCAATCATGACTGATTCGTTATGAAAGGGCGTAAATGGAAATTTTGATTCGAATTGAATCTAATAAATAGCAATAATGAAGAACTAACAAAATTTTTCCTTATTTCTATTCTGAAATTTACTTGGTAAGAAGGGTCTAAGTATTCCACTTTTTGTCTAATGGCGGAACTGAATTTTAGATGTATACAGAGGGAAAGCCGTGTGCAATGAAAAATGCAAGCACGGCTTGGGGAGAGGTTGTTACTTATTTAACCGGTAACATTATCGACTCCATCCGACTAGTTCCGGGTTCGAATCCCGGGCAACCCATTGTTTGGTCCTGTGAGGTTGTTACTTATTTAACCAGTAAAGTAGAATAAAGTAGAATTATGGGTAGGAATTTCGATTTATTGAATACGGAAAGAGAAGACTACCTTTACTAGGTTTAGGTAAAGGTATACGACGAAATTCCTATTTTGTATTGTTGACAATCTTTCCAATGAAATGTACCAAAGAGAGTCGTTTTTCAAACTTTAGCTTGGGCAGAAATATGGCTGGTCAGTCCTCTACCCATCTTAAGGATTATTAGATTCGATTGGGGTTAGGTTCGATGTTTTTAAACGGACTCGTGTTAGAATTGTAACTTCTAAAATTCACTCGGATTTTGGAATGGATAGGGTTCTAGGGCTATACGGACTCGAACCGTAGACTTTCTCGGTAAAACAGACCAAACTGATTCTAATCAAAGTGATTTGAGCTGTTTTAAAGACCCAACATGCATTTTTGTGCATTGGGCTCTTTCATTAACGGATATAATGATCCGCCAGTCTGCCATATTTTTTGACCGCAAAAAGAGATGGCTCCATGTGCTCTGAGTCATTATTTGGATTCAGAGTCAGGAACACTACCAGAGTGTTTCAAGGGGTTTTATCTTGACGTAGGTCTGCCTATGGCCTAGATTAACCTAAGT